ATTACTTCATCAAGACCATGAATACGAGCAATGCCGTCGCCCACTTGAAGTACGGTACCGGTATTCACAATCTTTACTTCTCTATTATATTGTTCAATACGTTCGCGGATAATATTACTAATTTCATCAGCTCGAAGGGTTCCCATTAGTATCTCTTTTTTTATTTTTCGGAAGGAAAGGAAAAAAAAACACCTAAACTTTAAACTAGATTAAAAAGGCTAATCAGTTATTTCTTCCACGGACCCGAGGATACCAATATTAGCACTGATGGTACGAAAATGTAATTCGCTATTCAAACAACTATTCAGAGTTCCTAGAGCTCTTTGTAAAGCTTGTTGGAAAACTTGCTGTCGTACCTGATTAACCGCTCTTTGTTGTTCAAAAAGAAGAGTTTCATTTTTGTAATTTTTTAATTGTTCCAAACTATCGCAAGTAGCATTAATCAAAATTATTTTCTCTCTTTCTATCTCAGAGTATCCATTCAGTCTATACTCATCTGCTTCCATTTCCACTTTACGTAATCGAGCCCGCGCTCTTTCGAGCTGTTCAGCGGCCCCTCTACGTAATTCTTCTGAATTTCGAATAGTACTCAAGATCCTTTGTTTTCGCTTATCTAATAAATCATTTAATGAAAGTAGATTATCTTTACATTCATTTCACAACTCTCATATCTCTTCCCGAACCAAACATGAATCTTTTGATTCATTTGGCTCTCACGCTCAATTGTTTCTTTCCTTTGATAGACATTCCCATATCTTTGATCTTTGAATGGAATGAACCTATCCTCTCTTGAGCCTATCCTCTCTTTTCTGTTCGTATTCAAAGATATCGAAACTGATCTAACATCAGAATATTAGGATAGTTAGGATAGTAGGACTCTTCAGACCAGACAAAAAATAAAAAATTGTCAGCAAAGTTGTTTCTTTATTTGTTCTTTATTCACAAACTTTTTTTTTTTCATCCAAAAAATTAAAAAAATTTATCTTTTTTATACAATATATAGGTCGTCGATTTGGCAGTGGATAAAAAAAGGGGTGGGGGAATATACCCATCTTTCCTATACCTGTAAATGGTTCAAATAAATTTATCCATATGAGTGTTATACATCGGATAAATTCCCAATTATTTTTTTTTTATTTGCGGTATTTCGGTACTAATGTAGCGGTAGAAAGAGTACCACGGTATGCTGTGCCTGGACTTCAAACAATTTATCTTTAACCATGTAAAAGACCTCAACATTATTGGTTGATAGAGAATCAAAGTTCATTTACCAATTAGTCACGAAATGCTATGGTTCTTAGATATGATTTCTGAATAAAATCCAATTACGAAGTAATTCGTCGAGATTGTGCACCCTTTTTCCTATTTACGCAAATAAAAAAGAATACATAAATATAAAGAAAGTGCAGCCGGCGAAATCCAACCTATTCTTGAAATACACAACTCGCACACACTCCCTTTCCAAAAAAAATCAATATACCCAGCACAACGCTTAGATTTATTGGATTTGTTGCTAAAATATCGGTATTAAACTCGAAACTCCCAGCGGATGGCCAGTGCCCCACGGAAACAAAGGAATCGGTTATATTTTTCATATGCTCTCCTCTTATAGATAGGACTAACAAAGAACAGAGTTCTTTTTGTATCACTCCACTCGCCTCCCCCCTTTTTTTTATCGATTTTTTTGTTCCATTTCTTATTTTTAATGGAATTTTACTAAACTAAGAACGAAAGGGAAGAAAGCGAGTGGATCCGCTAATTCCTTATCCTCAAATCAGTCCCTCCCAAAGTATTGTTTCGACAAACAAAAAATAAATAGTTATAGGAGTAAAATTCGAAGGAGCAAAGGGAAACTCCCAGCTAAGAAAATAAGAAAAAAGATAGGTCCCCCTTTTTTTTACATTTTTATTCTACGATAAAATTAAACAAAAGGATTTGCAAATAAAAGAGCTAATGCCACGACCAGTCCATAAATTGTTAAAGCTTCCATAAAAGCCAGACTAAGCAATAAAGTACCTCGTATTTTACCCTCTGCTTCTGGTTGTCTCGCAATACCTTCTACAGCTTGGCCCGCAGCAGTACCTTGACCAATCCCAGGTCCAATAGAAGCAAGCCCCACAGCCAATCCAGCAGCAATAACGGAAGCAGCAGAAATAAGTGGATTCATGGTAATTTCCTCGCACAAAAAAAAAAAAAGAAATGGTTAATGATACAACCAACCAATGAATTACTACTTAATCTTTATCCACTTCTTTTTATACTTTTACTATTTACTTTACTATACTTACTTCTTTTTTTTTTATTGATACTTATCACTAAAATCTATCGGGTCGAAGTAGCTAAAAACTCCAACAGAATATTACTTAATTTTAAGAACTACTTCCATATACTGTTTTTCCTTTCTTTCTACCCATGATGGAGTTTTATGTAAATAGATACATACGGTTTTAGCCATTGTGTTTTCTTGTTTAGAAACTCTTATATTCTTTCATTCAATTAACAATCACAGAAAAAATAGAAAAAGGACTGATATTTGAATCTATAAAAATTATAAATATAAATGAAGTGAGCTAGAAAAAAAGAGATAGGGATAATTCCTATCTAACTAGTAAATAACATATACTTTTTTTCTTACATAACGTAAACCACCTGCACTTTAATACATAATATTAGCTATTTTAATTTTCTTCTCCAGCCCTGTGGATTATATTGAACCCCGCATTGCTTTAATTGGGATAAGCTTAAAAAACTATTTCGAAAGTTAGTCAATGATGACCCTCCATGGATTCACCTATATAAGCCGCAGCCAAAGTTGAAAAAATAAGAGCTTGAATACCACTTGTAAATAATCCAAGAAACATGACAGGTATAGGAACTACTGAAGGCACTAAAGAAACAAGAACAACAACTACTAATTCATCAGCCAATATATTCCCGAAAAGTCGAAAACTAAGAGATAAAGGCTTTGTAAAATCTTCTAGGATATTAATTGGTAAAAGTATTGGAGTTGGTTGAATGTATTTACCGAAATATCCCAATCCTTTTTTGCTAAGACCCGCATAGAAATATGCCACTGACGTGGGTAAAGCTAAAGCAACAGTAGTATTTATATCATTCGTGGGCGCAGCTAACTCCCCATGAGGTAACTTTATGATTTTCCAAGGTAAAAGAGCACCTGACCAGTTAGAAACAAAAATAAATAGGAACATCGTTCCAATAAATGGAACCCAAGGACCATACTCCTCTCCAATCTGAGTTTTGCTCAAGTCTCGAATAAATTCAAGGACATATTCGAAGAAATTCTGCCCGTCGGTCGGAATGGTTTGTGGATTCCGAACAGCTATGATGGCTGAACCTAATAAAATAGCAATTACAACCCAAGAAGTGATAAGCACTTGGGCATGAATTTGTAAACCTCCTATTTCCCAATATAAATGTTGGCCTACTTCTACACCTGACATATCGTATAACCCTTTGAGTGTTTTAATGGAACATAGTATAACATTCATATTGCCCTATAATAGAAATCGAACTTAAAAAAGGAATTATTTTGATTCAACCATATCTTTCTCAATTCATCTACCTTCATTCATGAATAGGAATCATACATTATATTTAGATATATTTAGAATACCAAGAAATTACATAAAAAAAAAATACCAATCATTTTTTATTAAATATTCAAAACATAGTTCAAAAATGCAAACCAAAATAATAAACAATCAAAGAAATCCATGGAGTTCAACAAAAAGGAACTAATCTTCTTCTTCTTTTTCTTAACTATTAAATTATAAGATAATCAACCTTTTTTTATATAACTATTTCGGCCCTCCAAAATTGCGGATACTAATTTGGTAAGAATCAATCGAATCGATGCTATAGCATCATCGTTGGCCGGAATAGAAATATCTGCAAGATCTGGGTCACAATTTGTATCGATTAAACAAATCGTCGGAATGCCCAAAATGACACATTCTCGAAGAACCATATATTCTTCTTGCTGATCAACGATAATTACAATATCGGGCAATCCCGTCATATATTTGATCCCACCCAGATATGTTTGCAAGGTGGATAACTTTCTCTTCAACATTGCTGCATCTCCTTTTGGGAGACGGGCGAGTTTCCCCATTTTTTGTTCCGCTCTTAAGTCCCTGAACTTCTGAAGTCTTGTTTCTGTAGTAGACCAATTTGTTAACATACCACCAAGCCATTTTTTATTAACATAATGACATCGAGCCCTTATTGCTGCTGATGCTACTAAATCCGCTGCTTTATTTTTGGTGCCAACGATTAAGAAGTTTTTTCCCATACTTGCTGCATCAAAAACTAAATCGCAGGCTTCTGATAAAAAACGAGCAGTTATAGTAAGATTTGTAATATGAATACCTTTACGCTTTGCAGAGATGTAAGGAGCCATTCTAGGATTCCATTTCTTAGTACCATGACCAAAATGAACTCCTGCTTCCATCATCTCTTCCAAATTTATGTTCCAATATCGTCTTCCCATTTTGCCACACTTTATCTTTTTTTTTTTTTTTAGAGAGATTCAGTAACCTGTGAAATAAATAATTGTTCCGACGGAACCTTATACCAGGATTGACCATTGATCTACGACCAAAATCATGAATTTATTTTCATTCTTTATTTTTCGTTGATTACCAAATCCATAATGGGACCAGAGAATTCAAGTAAAAAGAATGAACCTCTTGTTAGGAATTACTAAATAATGTATCATGTAAATGATTGGTCTGATGTCCCATGGAAATAGTTCGGGACGCAAGAACAAAAAAAAATTCTCAAAATTCTCTATAGTGTAACAAAATATCTCTCATCTCCAATTCGAATAGATTCTTCCTTTTTATTTGCAAATGAATGTTTTTATCTTGCTTTGAACGATGTACTAATTTTTTGAATCCAGTACCAACCGGTATAATCCCCCCCAGAACAACGTTCTCTTTCAGCCCTTTCAACCAATCAATACGACCTCGTAGAGCAGCTTTTGCTAAAACTCGAGCAGTTTCTTGAAAACTCGCTTCGGATATGAAACTTTGAGTATTCAGAGATGACTTCGTTATTCCCAATAAGATTGCCCGATAACAGATCGCTTCGTCCAAAACACGCCCTGCTCGCTCTGCTCGCAACAATCCAATCAGTTCCCTAGGTGAAAACACATTAGACATTCCATCTTCTGAAACCAACACTTTTGATGTTACTTGACGTACAATAATCTCTATATGTCTATTATGGATCTGTACCCCCTGGGATCGATAAACCTTTTGGATCTTATTAACCAAAGAGATACGACTTTGTGCTATGGTTAGTTCAGCTCCAATCAAGAATCCCCAGGGTATCCCAAGAAGCCTTCGGCTACGTTCGTCCCAACCTTCAACTCTCTTTTTGAGGTTCATCGATATTGAATCAATTGAACGAACTTCTAAGATTTGTTCCACTTTTGGAAGACCTTGCGTGATATCGCCGGATCTCGATTTTTCATATATAAATGTAATTAATGTATCTCTTTCATAAAAGGTTTTCCCATAATGGCCATGAACAGTTGCTCCCGGAGTGACCAAATAGGGCTTAGCTGATCTTATAACTAAAGAGTCAACATGAACAATGAAAATTTTACCAGATTTTTTTATGCGTGATCCGTATTTCAATAGACATAAATTTTCACAAAGAAATAGGCCAAGGCTAATTATTGTCCATGCCTCTTCACAATAATCGTGATGGAGAAAACACCAATTAAAATGGAATAAATTCCAAATGATGTTACTACACGGATCGGGATTATAAATCCTACTATTTTCATCTAGGAAACAGTATTGAAATTGAAGTACTTGGAAAGTCTGTTGAAAATTGTCAAATAACAAATAGTTCTTTAAAAAGATTTGATTATGAGTTATTAAATAGTAAGATAAACAAGGATTCGCTATTTTAAATACAGTAGTACCTAAGGGACCCAACAAATCCCTAATTGGATTCATGGGATCCAATTCTTTTGTCGCATTATTATATCTCGAAGTATTAAAGGGGCCAATTCGAGAACAATTGGATGATGACAAAATTCGGAAAGATTGGCATTCCTTATTTCGATTCAACAACGTACCAAGAGTTCCCTGATGTTGGGGAAATGATTGAGTCTTTGCCTTGGAATTAAAAGGATTTATATTGGTACGATCTAATCCAATATTGTAAATCAATCCTGAACTTGACGTATCATACTTTTTTACGGTATAAGAAATAGTGGACTTTACTAACTCAATTCTGATGAAATCACGAAGCAGATCATTTGCCCTTATTTCAACAAAGGAAGCATGAACCTCTTCTTTTATAAAACCCCTTTTTTCTTGGTCCCAATTCAATACTAAGCAAGCCCGAACTAATTGAATACTTGTGTGAGAAATTCCTCGAATTGACTTGCTATTTCCATAAAGTATATAATTGACAATTCGAAGTTGTACATTATCCTTTTCCTGCAAGAGATCCTGAGGAAAAAGTGTTGCTAAATTTATCCCATCGGATATTTCATATGGGACTACGGGCCGAACCAAAACAAAATACTTTTTTTTTATAGGTGTGATCCGTTGAACATAGATCCAATTTTTAAATTTTTTTGATCCCTTATAATTTTTATTTTCCATTCCTGGTGGTATCAAAATGCCGCCGTGCCTAGATATTTTTTCCGCCTCTCCAGGAAAATGAATATCTCCAGAAAAAATTTTCAGTTCAATACTCCTTTTTTTTCTCTCCACTCGGACTAATCCACCTACTCGGCTTCTTGTATTTATATTTAAAGCAAGTCGTGTATCTACTCCAACGATACTATTGTTTCGGACCATTATGGGCGAAGATACGGGGAAGATATGCACTTCCTCGGGAATGAAAAAAAATCGATCTACTCTCATTTGCATTTGGTATTTCGGACTAAATTCTTTTGCTCCTCGATACTCAATCAAATCCTCTTTTTTTACGATTGAATCTACTTCGACAATCCCATATTTAGTAATTCCCGAACTGCTTCTTCTATATCGCGGATCATCAAAATAAGCAAGAATACTATTTTTACGTAAAATACCATTTATAGGTATTTTAATAGAAATACAAAAAGATGGTATTAGTTTCTTTTCTCGTTCTTGATCATATTGTAAGGGAATCACGAATCTATTTCTTCGCTTTTTCGCCAAGGAATCATCGGAATTCTCTTGACAAATAGAGGGATCTATGAGATTCCAATGACCATTGGATATGATTCGATAAGGTTTTGAATACTCAAAAATTTGCCCATCCTTTTTACTTTTACCAAAAAATTTATGTCTTACTTGATCATTAGTCAAATCAAAGATATTTCTTTCTTCGACAGAAAAAGAATTAGAATTCATTTGATCTTGATCCTTGTGGAGTGAAAAAGACACTATACTGGATCTGCATAGACATCCTGCTAATATCCATAAATGACTTGTTTTTGGTACTAGATGAACATTACTATACGGATAT